TAAAAGGAAAAAGGGGAGAGTCCCCTAATTATGATTAGGAAATGAAAATAGGGAATTTCATTACTTATAGGACTTATTCTATCTCTTTTAGAAGATCCCATGCCGCCACTCGGACTCGAACCGAGATGCTCTAGCACTGCTTCCTAAGAGCAGCGTGTCTACCGATTTCACCATAGCGGCTTGTTCAAAATCATAATAACTTATTCATACTCAAGCGTCGAGATTTAAGTAGTCAATTCATGTTTAGGAAAGATTAAAATTCATGAATACGAATCCATTTTTAATAGGTATTTGAAGGTATTTGAACGTTCAATAATAGTACTTCTCATGTTCCGTTATATTTAAGTTTTTAACTTAACAATAAGCTCTCACGTAGTTTATCCTCCGTTGGAATAGAACTAGAACTGTTCTAACTAGATAGTTCTATCCCTAGATAGAGGGAAGAACTATCTAGAGATAGAACTAAAAAACGTCCTTTATCACTTTTTTGGTAACAGAACTAAAGTACCATTTTTTATTTTAAAACTTTTCTAAATAACATAAATCAAAAAAAGTTCTATTTCTTATTGATCAGTTCAAAACATTAGGCTGTGAATTATATAGAATATATAACAAAAAACTAACTCATTTTTGAGTCAGTTCCAATGCAAATTATTCCAAAGTTTTATTATTTTTTTATATTTGTTGGCACAAAAAAACTTTTTGAATTTCCGGTCGAAAGAGATTTTGATAATGAAAAGGCTTTTAATGCTGCCCAATATCCCTTCTTTTTCCAATAATTTTTACGAATACGTTTTTTTGACATAGAAGTACGTTTTTTGGGGACTGCCATTCAAAATTAAGAGATTACTACTCATTGCTATAGTTGGATGTGAAAGACATCTATCTATCTATTTTATAGATGATACTATTGGCGTAAAAACCAAAATTATGGATCCGTATCTGTGAAAATCACATCAAATATTAATATTTATTTATATTATAGTACATAAAAGAAACTATCCGGACGAACAAAGAATTACTAATATACTAATAGTAATGGATGCCTTTATATCCGTGTATTCAAACTAAAGGGTAGTTTAGTAATTACTTCGTTTATTTTAATTGACAGATATCATAGTGTCTCCTATAAACCTATAAAACTAAATATATTTTATTGGAATGGAAGACAATAAATAAGTTCTAGAATTCTATTCTACAATTAACCCGTTAATGATTCCGAATAAAAAACTCATTAATGAGTCCTTTTTCTTGGATGAAGTTATTTACCTTGGTAACTCCTATGATTCATATCAAAATGAAGTACCCTTAATTTGGTACAATTTTTTATTCATAAAAATAATTGAAATTTTCATTTTCTATATCTGCATAAAGATCTTACTTAATCTTAATAATAACTTTTCACTAGTAACGATTATATCATTTGATCAATTGTAACTTATGAATTTGCATATTTGACGGATTTGGTAAAGAATCAGAATATTAGATTCAAAATAGAAAAATGAGGTCTTGCATATCTTAATTTTTTTTATTGAGTTCTTTCAAAAGAAATAAGATCTGGTGAATCGGAAACAATTAATTAATAATCAAAAAGGGGTTTTATTTTTTATGGAACATACATATCCATATGCATGGATCATACCTTTTGTTCCACTTCCAGTTACTGTCTTAATAGGAGTAGGGCTTCTCCTTTTTCCAACAGCGACCAAAAGTATTCGTCGTATGTGGGCTTTTCCTAGTGTTTTCTTATTAAGTATACTTCTTCTTTTTTCGGCGGATCTGTCTATTGGGCAAATAAATAGCAATTCCATATACCAATATGTATGGTCTTGGACTATCAATAATGATTTTTCTTTAGAGTTCGGACACTTGATCGACCCACTTACTTCTATTATGTTAATATTAATCACTACTGTTGGAATTATCGTTCTTATTTATAGTGATAATTATATGTCTCATGATCAAGGATATGTAAGATTTTTTGCTTATATGAGTTTTTTCAATACTTCCATGTTGGGATTGGTTACTAGTTCTAATTTGATACAAATTTATATTTTTTGGGAATTGGTCGGAATGTGTTCTTATCTATTAATAGGTTTTTGGTTCACAAGACCTGTTGCGGCAAATGCTTGTCAAAAAGCTTTTGTAACTAATCGGATAGGGGATTTTGGGTTATTCTTAGGAATTTTGGGTCTTTATTGGATAACAGGTAGTTTTGAATTTCGGGATTTGTTCGAAATATTTAATAATTTAAGTTATAATAATGATTTAAATTTTTTATTTGTTACTTTGTGTGCTTTTCTATTATTTTCCGGTGCAGTTGCTAAATCTGCGCAATTCCCTCTTCATGTATGGTTACCCGATGCCATGGAGGGGCCTACCCCGATTTCGGCTCTTATCCATGCTGCTACGATGGTAGCAGCGGGCATTTTTCTTGTTGCTCGGCTTCTTCCTCTTTTCATAGTTATACCTTACATAATGAATCTAATATCTTTAATAAGTATAATAACAGTACTATTAGGAGCTACTTTAGCTCTTGCTCAAAAAGATATTAAGAGAAGTTTAGCCTATTCTACAATGTCTCAATTGGGTTATATGATGTTAGCTTTAGGCATGGGCTCGTATCGAGCTGCTTTATTTCATTTGATTACTCATGCTTATTCGAAAGCATTATTGTTTTTAGGATCCGGATCAATTATTCATTCAATGGAAGCTATCGTTGGGTATTCTCCAGATAAAAGTCAGAACATGGTTCTTATGGGCGGTTTAAAAAAATATGTGCCAATTACAAAAACGGCTTTTTTATTAGGTACACTTTCTCTTTGTGGTATTCCACCACTTGCTTGTTTTTGGTCCAAAGATGAAATTCTTAATGATACTTGGTTATATTCACCTATTTTTGCAATAATAGCTTGTTCCACAGCCGGGTTAACTGCATTTTATATGTTTCGAATTTATTTACTTACTTTTGAAGGGCATTTAAACATGAATTTTCAAAATTACAGTGGTAAAAAAATGAGCTCGTTCCATTCAATATCTCTATGGGGTAAAGAAGGTACAAAAGCGAGTAAAAAAAAATGGAGTTTATTAACAATGAATAATAATGAGAGGAATTCTTTTTTTTCGAAAAAGACATACCAAATTGGTAGTAATCTAAAAAAAAGAAACCAACCCTTTATTAGTATTAGTCATTTTGAAACTTGGAATAAGAAAAATTTTTTATATCCCCATGAATCGGATAATACTATGCTATTCTCTCTGCTTGTATTGGTTCTATTGACTTTGTTCGCTGGGGCCATAGGAATTCCTTTCCTTCCAGAAGGAGAGTATTTTAATCTATTATCTAAATGGTTAACCACGTCTATAAACTCTTTACATAACAATTTGACCAATTCTGTGGATTGGTATGAATTTTTGACAAATGCAATTTTTTCAGTCAGTATAGCTTCTTTTGGGATACTTATAGCGTCCCTTTTCTATAAGCCTGTTTATTCATCTTTACAAAATTTGAACTTAATTAATTCAGTTGTTAAAAAGGGCCCGAATCCTATTTTTGGGGACAAAATAATAAATGTGATATATGGTTGGTCATATAATCGTGGTTATATAGATGATTTTTATGCAACATCTTTTACTAAAGGTATAAGAGGATTAGCTGAATTAGCACATTTTTTTGATAGACGAATAATTGATGGAATTACTAATGGTATTGGTATTATCAGTTTCTTTGTAGGAGAGGGTATAAGATATGTAGGGGGGGGGCGCATCTCTTCTTATCTTTTCTTGTATTTATCCTATGTATCCATATTTTTATTGAGCATATTGATTTTACAGCAAATTCACTAAATTACACAATCTAGTTTTTTTTTCGAGTACTACATCCAGAGGAAGAGATCCCTTATCTATAGCCTCTATTCGACTTATAAACTCGTTGCTGAGCTTGTTTTCGTTTTGTTCATTCGTATAAACCCACTGATTATCTAGTTCATAAGAGGAAGGGTTTTCGGTTGTGTACAAAGCCATCTTTCTTTGTATCATTTCCAAAAAAGTGGATAAACTCGGTGTATACATAAAAGAGATTTTTTGTTTTCCATCACTTCGACATGTGTAAAAAAAATATTGTGACATTTCATTTCTTACAGCATTTTCAAATCGCTCATTTTTTATATACCGCAATGGCAATGGACGAGTCCATCGTTTATAGTCGAAAAGACCGATCACAAGAAGTTTTTCAAACCAGAAGAAAGGATCTTCTTTGTTTTTAAGGATTTCTAACTTCGAATTTTCGTGATTCCCATCCAGATCAGAAGTTTCATAAACTCGGCTCTTTTTATAGAATGTCTCTTTAAAGTGAAAGTGGAATTCATCCTTTGTTTTTTCCGTTCCATTCACTCGGATCTCTTCTGTTTCATCGATTTTGTCCGGATCCTCCTTTTCTTCCGAAAAAAGGGAAGGAGAAGGATCTTCTTCGGTGGATCCCTCTTGTTCCTCTTTAGTCCCCTTCATTTTGGAAGTTGGTTCTATTTCTACATCTGTTTCTTCCTCGCTTTCCCCCCTTTCTTCCGTTTCTGAGGATTCTGAGGTTTCTTTCAGTTTCTTAGTAACGCTGGGTGACGGTAGTCTGCCTAAATAGTAGACACAGGTAATAAATAAGAGAATACTAAAGATTCGAGCCATAGAATTTCTCACTTCTGACACAAGGTATTTATTAGATCGAATAAGTACATTAGATCTAATAGAATGATTTTGCCGTATCCAGACTAATACCAATCCAACCCATTTCATGAATAAAATGTGACCAATTAACCAACCAACAAAACTACTTGTTACGAATAACATCTTGTTGTTGCATCGAAACATATAAATGTTGACTAATCTGGCTAACATTGAACTTGGTAAAATGAAATAGTTGAATAATTGAAAAATGAGATTATTCAAGAATACACATTGAATGCTGAGATTACGCATTGAATTTCTGGTAGTAGATCCATAATCCAAAA